CTGCTCTTGATTCAACACACTTCCACTGCAGTGTCCCAGTGGATGCTCTTACTTTCTCTCGAACCATAATAATCTATTTTGATTAAATCCTTGAATTTGAATTATTTATTTCTCTTGAAATCTCTTCAATGTTTATTTTTCCTTTTACACACGTCTTTTTTTAGGGGGCCTACATCCATTATGTGGCATAGGGGTTACATCCCGTATGAAACTTAATAGTATACCACTTCTACGAATAGCTCTTAATGCCGCATCTCTTCCGAGACCGGGACCCTTTATCATGACTTCCGCTCGTTGCATACCTTGATCCGCTACTGTCCGAATAGCATTTCCTGCTGCGGTTTGAGCGGCAAAAGGCGTCCCCCTTCTTGTACCCTTGAATCCACAAGTACCGGCGGAGGACCAAGAAATCACCTGACCCCGTACATCTGTAATAGTCACAATGGTATTGTTAAAACTAGCTTGAACATGAATAACTCCCTTTGGTATTTTACGCGCATTCTTACGTGAACCAATACGTCCATTTCTACGTGAACCAATTTTTGGTATAGGTTTTCCCATATTTTATTATCTCATAAATATAAGTCAGAGATATATGGATATATCCATTTCATGTCAAAAGCGGATCTTTTCTATTTTTCTATTTTTTCATTTTTTTTTTTTATTTTTTTTTTGTGCATCCGGTCAAGCCCCCCTTTTTTGTTTTTTGGATTTGTTTTTTGGAAAGATTATCCTTGTCTTTGTTTATGTCTTGGATTGGAACAAATTACTATAATTCGTCCGCGTCTACGAATCAGTCGACATTTTTCACAAATTTTACGAACGGAGGCCCTTATTTTCATATTTGTTATTCCTTAACTTTAACTGAATTCCGAATTTTTTTATTGGAAGAGAATAGGGTTTCCTGAGATTTTGAACTTCTAATTGTATCCCCATAAAAAAAAGAATGTTGAAGTTGAAAAACAGTATAATCATTCGAATTTTTGTTCCGGAGTCTATAACCCTCCGCTTGAATCAAAATGATTTACTTCTATTTTTTACTTTATCTCCCGGTAGTATACGTATAAAACTATGTCGAATCCTTCCGCAAACATGACCACCTAGAATCTATATTTTCATTATCTAGAATCTTAGTTTCATTATAGGAACGAACCTGGAACATACCATCGGGAAGTGATTCAATAATTAAACCCTCATGATTTTATTTCTATTGCAGTTAAAACCCCTTATCCCGTATTAACTAATGTATGTGGAGTGATATTAGAAACCCGCTTTTCTCTCTCTTTTTTCACAAAAATGTATGTAAGTTTCTCATAGAATTCGGATATCAGAAAGATTACCATATATAACATAAAATCTCTCCGCCGATTCTTTCTAATCGAGCCTCTCGATCTGTCATTATACCTCGAGAAGTAGAAAGAATTACAATCCCCATACCTCCTAAAATTCTAGGAATTCGTTGATAATTAGAATAGATTCGTAGACCAGGTCTACTGATTCGTTTTAAATTCAAAATAGTTTTATATGACCCTTTCCTATTTCTTCTATGCCGTAGAGTTAAAACTAAAAAATATTTGTTGCTTTCCCTATGTTTTCTCACGTTTTCAATAAAACCTTCTCGGAAAAGTATTGTAACAATGTTTTCGGTGATGTTAGTAGATGGTATTCGAACCGTCCCTTTTCTATTCATGTCAGCATTTCGTATAGAGGTTATTATGTCAGCAATGGTGTCCTTACCCATGATAAACTAAAATGATTGTTGCCCTTGACTTTTGATATAATCAACATGCTTTTTTATTAATTATTATTATTTTTTATTAATTATTATTATTAATGATTAAAATTATTAAAATTCATTATCATTATTATTTCATTATTTAATTAATATATTCGATATTCGAATTGAATTTATTCTATTTAATTTATTCTAAATTTTTTCTATTTAATTTGAATTTTTTATATTTTTATTATTGATATTATTATTATTTATATTATATTTAATATTATATTATTTAATATTATATTTATTATTAATATTATATTTATTATTAATATTATATTTATTATATTTCATTTTAATTAATATTTCATTTTGAATTTGAAATATTCAAATTTAATAATATTTCTCAAAAAATTAATAAGAAAAATAAATAGAAAAAAAATGATTAAAATAATAAAATAATTAATAATAAAAAATAATTAATAATAAAATAATTAAATAAATTAATTAAATAATAATTACAAATTAAATAATAATTACAAAAGAAAAGGTATATGCGTGAGACATAATCAATCTATTAATTAATCTATTTCATTCCAATACTATAAATATATCATAGTCTCGTCTTATAATACTTCGGGTGCTAATGAAACTATTTTAGTGAAATTTAACTGTCTCAATTCCCGAGCGATCGCACCAAAGATTCGAGTTCCTTTTGGATTTCCTTCTTGATCAATGACAACTGCAGCATTATCATCATATTGTATTATCATACCGTTGTTACGTTTGAGTTCTTTACAAGTACGTACAATTACAGCTCTGATCACTTCTGATCTTTCTAAGGGTGTATTTGGTACTGCTTCCTTGATTACAGCAACAATAACGTCACCAATATAGGCATATCGTCGATTACTAGTTCCTATGATTCGAATACACATCAATTCGCGGGCCCCGCTGTTATCGGCTACATTCAAATGGGTTTGAGGTTGAATCATATCATTTTTTTCTCTGTTCTTTCAGTGCAAAGGGCGAAGTAAAAAAAAAAAAAAAAGAAATATTGTGTATCAAAAAAAAAGAAACCTACAATTGCAATTGTTTTTTTTTCATCCCAAAGACCTCTTTCCTTTGGTTCTCATTATTATGCCGAAATAATGAATTGAGTTCGTATAGGCATTTTGGATGCTGCTATTGCAATAGCCTTTCTGGCTATATTTTCTGTGACTCCGCCCATTTCATAAAGTATTCTACCCGGTTTAACGACAGCTACCCAATATTCGGGAGATCCTTTTCCTGACCCCATACGTGTTTCTGTAGGTCTTACTGTAACCGGCTTGTCTGGAAATATGCGTACCCATATTTTTCCACCACGTCGGGCATTTCGTGACATTGCTCGCCGCCCTGCTTCTATTTGTCTAGAAGTGATCCAAGTGGGTTCAAGTGCTTGAAGAGCATATCTACCGAAGCAAATATGATTACCTCGAGAGGATATTCCTTTCATTCTTCCTCTATGTTGTTTACGGAATCTGGTTTTTTTGGGGTTATAGTTGATGGTTTTTTCTCAATTCCATCTCTACTACAGAACCGTACATGAGATTTTCACCTCATACGGCTCCTCGCGAATGAAACGATTAAAATAGAATATACATGGATTTCATTAATAATATATCGAATCGTGGTGGGACTTTTTGAGATTTCATCTAATCTATTGGTCTATTGGAAATTTGTATATCTTGTTTTAATTTTGATATATAACTAAACAAGTATTCTTTGTTACAAATATTCTTTTTCTATTATAGATAATTCTTCTTATCTAGATATAAATAGATAATGTTGTTTTCTTATGTTATAAGTTTTCTAACGAATCCTTATTTTGTTTTTCTTTTTCATATCGGATTGGCCCTTATTTAGAAATCCAATAAAATAAAGATTTTCGCGGGCGAATATTTACTCTTTCATTATCTATTTCAGATGTAGGGTTAGCCCATGACTCCTCAGAACATGATTCCTCAGAATAAATGGATTGGTTTTTGGTTCCTTCCGCCATCCCACCTAATGAATCATTAAGATTTGTTTTTAATAAGATCTTAGGCATTCACAGGTTCCGTCGTTCCCATCGCTTCTCGCTTAATGGTTAGGTCTCAATTGTACAATGGAGCCTCTATTTTGTTTTTTCTTTAGTCAACCTTCTCAGTTTTTAGTGACTCGAGGCTCTTGATTTGTTTGTTCGATCAATATAGTCATCTAATTATGGATTAATTAATATTGATGCTTTATTACACTACCTTTTATGACATGACTCATAGACCTTACATATTAGAATTCTATATCATTGATATTCTTTTTCTCTCTTTCTTTCACCCTTTCATTTATCCATATATTCTTATTGCTTCACAACTCATAATCAGATTCGTTTTTCTTTTTTTATGGAATATTTCAGTTGGTATAATGATATCGCCAATATATTATATCTTTACTTATATCTTGACTGGTTCTTTAGATCTAGATAATGCGAAGCGATGAGTTGGTTATTAGTTCTATAGTTATTAATTAATTAATTAATAATTAATTAATACTACTACTACGAGTTGGTTTATTTTTTTTGTTGAATTCTAACCATTCTAAAAAAAAAATAAAGCAATGCAACGAGTCGCACACTAAGCATAGCAATTATATCAATATCAAATGATTAATCGAATTTTTATTCAATCTTATAAAATTTATTAAAATTTATTTAACAGAATAAGAATAGAAGAATTTTTCATTTTTTGTTTTTTCGCTAGATAGAACGTTAACGATAAGGCAAAGTTTATTATTCTTCGTTTACAAATATCCAAATTTTTATGCCTAATACCCCATAAATAGTTCGAACTGTATAAGAACAATAATCAATTTTTGCTCGAATGGTTTGTAGAGGAACCCTACCTTCTCTGATCCATTCGACACGTGCAATTTCTTTTCCATCGATACGTCCCGCAATTTGTACTTGAACTCCTTTTGTACCCGCCTGTTCAGTTAATTCAATAGCTTTTTTCATTGCTTTACGAAAGGAAACTCTATTCTTTAATTGTCCGGCTATAAATTCTGCAAGAATATTAGGATGTCCATAAGGGTTTGCAATTCTTGTAATAGCAATGTTGAGTTTTCCATTCATACAATTAAGTTTTTTTTGCACATTCATCTGTAATTCTTCGATTCTTCGAGGTTTACCTTCTATTAATAACTTTGGAAATCCCAGATAGATTATGACTTGAATCAGATCGATTCTTTTTTGAATCTTTAT